GATAAATAGGTACGAATAGAGCAAGAGAAAGGGGAAAGAAAAAAAAGTAGAGAAAGGTTATACAAAGCTATATACAAGTCACCACTCCCTCCCTTTTTTTTATTTACTTAATTGAATTTTTTTTGATTAGATCGAAGTTCCTTGAAAACCTCCGCCTTCTTTAAAATATCATGAACGGTTCCTGTAGGTTGAGCACCTTTTTCAAGGAAGTATAGAATAGCAGGAACATTTAAATAAGTTTGATTCTTTATCGGATCATAAAAACCCACTTTCCGAAGATCTCTTCCTTCTCTTCGAGATCGACCATCAATTGCAACGATTCGATAGACGGCTCATTGGGATAGATGTAGATGAACAATACCCCCCCTAGAAACGTATAGGAAGTTTTCTCCTCGTACGGCTCGAGAAAAAATGATTCGAAGTTAGATCGATCGATGTATAGAATTCTAATGGCAAATGGGTCCATAAAATCATCAAATCAATTAGACTATGATTTAAGTCCTTTTTTTCTTCTTCCTTCCTGAAAAATAAAAAAATCATTTGTACTCATAACTCAAGTTGGATAACTTTTAAATAGCTCAAAGAAAAATCTTTAGCCATTTATTGAGTGGTCTTTAATCCCCTTTTTGTTTGTCTCATTTAAAACCTATTTTGATTCTTCAGTCTGATCCAGTTATTGAGACAATTGAAAGGGTGTTTCCTTGTTCTGGGATCCTTTATTTTTTGTTTTGAATCATTGGGTTTAGACATTACTTCGGTGATCCTTAATCCTTTCAAAACGGCAGCAACATACCTTTTTTTTTTGATTTCTTTCTTTTCTATCAAAGAATCATATGAACAGTTGATTCCCGCGTGATACACTTTGTATCGAAAGAGTTTTATCAATTCTAACAAATTTAATTTTCACTTTTTTTGATTGGAAACTTGCTCGAATTGGATCCTTTGGATTTCTATATCGAAGATATACTTACGAAGTTGTTCCAATTTATTGATTGGCATTAACCCTAGATCTTTGCTCCCGAGAAATGAATCAATACTTTCTACTCGAGCTCCATCATGTACTATTTACATTACAACCCAACAAGAAAGAGGGGTTCTAGTGGAACAGAACAAACGATGTCGAGCCAAGAGCACCTTCATTCCTATATAAAAATAAAATGGTGGATGTAAGAATCCACAACGGATCGTGTCCTTCAAGTCGCACGTTGCTTTCTACCACATCGTTTCAAACGAAGTTTTACCATAACATTCCTCTAATTTGGAACCCGTATGGAAATGATTCAATTATGGAATCATGAATAGTCATTGGTTCAGTCGGTACATAGTAATCTATAATTGACTTTTATTCTTCTCTTTTTATTTTTTTTCTTCTATATAGATGGGTAGATATTTTTCTGAAAAAGTCTCAATAAGAATTCCAATTTTATTGTATGAATGCAACATTTTTTTTTTTTTGAAAATAAAAAAATAAGATAAATAACAACGAATAAATGAATTCTTTTTGAATCTGCATCTTTAAGTGACTCAATAGGATAGATTTACGAATCTCACACTTCTTCGAGTCCCAAAGATTCAACTCAAAAGGAATCATTAAAAATAGTTAAAAAAAAATTATAATTGAAAAAGTTTCCTACTTTGACATCATTATTTGAATAAGGGTTTACAATAAGGACTGCACATAAGAAAGAGAAATCTCTCTTTCTTTTCGAATTGAATCATGAATGATTTAAAGCTGATAGATAGATCGAACAATAAAGCCCATTTTTTTTTTCGTGAGATGGATAAAATAAGAATCGAAAGAATAGGGGTTTGTCGTATCTATTAGATAGACTGAAGAATTGTCACTGTTATGGATATTCTATGTTAAATATTGAAATTTTCAAATTTCAGGTAAGGGATTACAAATCTTTGTCACAAAAATGGAAAGACCGTTGTCACTGAAATAAAAAAAAAAACGATAACAATACATACATATAAGCTAAGCATTTCCTCATTTTATACGCATTTTCATATTTTGTTTGTGTGGTCATCTTTCTGTAATCTTGTCATAAAGTAAAGTGAATAAAATGTATGAATCACCCCTGTCTGAATATAGATCTCTAATTATTCATTAGACATTAGATCCAAACACGAAATACCTAAAGATAAGGTTCAAAGAAAATACGTCGGTTCCATATGTAACTTGATTGTTTGTTAATGAGATTCGGACAAACACAGATATTCAAATTAATACCTTCTGTTACTAATTAACTCCTATTTACTTCCCGAATTCTATGAGGATGATGAGTTATAAATCAAAAAGATCCTCTTTTACCGGATGCTAACTATCTTGTTTAGGTACAAAGCCGAACAAGTTCAGATTAAGTCCTTGCTCCGATTTTTATTTTACCCTAAGCCAGTCTTAAGAGACTTAATCCCCATTGATTGAATTCAATTAGTATCAAGTCCTCTTGTTTCGAATTCAAGAGATCCTTAGAATTCCAGGATTGACAGAGAATTA